TTATTAATTAATTTAATAATTAATAAAACGGAATAAATTTTTAAAAATGAAAATTATTAAATTATAAGACAAGAGCACAAAATAACTATTAATATGAATAATAAAAAGGTGTATTATCATACATATATTTCGTGTAGAAACGTGTAGAAGGGTGAATAAGTCCGTTTATTTACATATTTTTTATTTACACATTTTTTTTTATAGGCATTTAGTAAAAAAAAATTATTAAAACATATACTTATATACTCCTTATTTAGGTATATACTCACTTAGGTATACTTAGTATAATATTAGTATAATATAATTATTATATATAAAATATCTTTATAACAATATAAGGTTAAAAAAAAAATTTAATATAAAACAATAAATAAAAATAACAGGTACAAATATTAAATCGAGGTACCCATTCAATGATAGCTTTCAACAACTTTCCCTCCATTTTTGTGCCTTTAGTAGGCTTAGTATTTCCGGCAATTGCAATGGTTTCTTTATCTCTTCATGTTCAAAAAAACAAGATTTTTTAGATACTATAGGGACAACTCTTATCCATTTTTTTTTTTTCAAAACTGACTTTGATCATAACACCCATATCTATTTAGTAGAATATGGTATAACATGTGGCTTCTTTCGAGCCTAAGCTCTTATGTATGTGTAAACATGATATATGGGTAAATGAATTCTAACAATTTTCAAATGGATCGGTATCGGGGAGAATTTCGGAAATGGAAAGTCAATATATCTATATGTGGATATCTATAGGAAATCATATGAAAGAGATGTTATTATTTTAGTTTGGATCTAAGCAATTCGATGAATTTTTCTAAAAGGTTCACATCATAGTAGTGCTGGTTGATGAGAGTTACTTCGGAAACAAAAAAAGTAAAATCAAATTTATTTTTGTTATTCTTCCAATTCCAATAAAATGCAACTAGGTCTAGTGAGAGTATGAGTTGGCGATCAGAACGTATATGGATAGAACTTATAGCGGGATCTCGAAAAATTAGTAATTTCGGTTGGGCCCTTATTCTTTTTTTAGGTTCATTAGGGTTTGTATTGGTTGGAACCTCCAGTTATTTTGGTAGAAATTTTATATCTTTATTTCCTTCTCAGCAAATAAATTTTTTTCCGCAGGGGATCGTGATGTCTTTCTATGGGATCGCGGGTCTTTTTATTAGCTCCTACTTGTGGTGCACAATTTCGTGGAATGTAGGTAGTGGTTATGATCGATTCGATATAAAAGAGGGCATAGTGTGTATTTTTCGTTGGGGATTTCCTGGAAAAAACCGTCGCATATTTCTGCGATTCCTTATGAAAGATATTCAGTCCATCAGAATAGAAAATAAAGAGGGTCTTTTTGCTCGTCGGGTCCTTTATATGGAAATCAGAGGCCAGGGGGCCATTCCCTTGACGCGTACTGATGAGAATTTGACTCCACGAGAAATTGAGCAAAAAGCTGCTGAATTGGCCTATTTCTTGCGCGTACCAATTGAAGTATTTTGAAAAAAGGAACTGAAAAATGAATACTTTGCAAGAGGGAAAAAACTCAAGAACCCTCTTTTTTTTTCTATACCATAACTTAACGGAAGTTTGTTCTGAACGCCTATTCGAGCCAAAGTAAACGTATACGAAGCAACCCTAAAACGAAATTTTTGGTGTCCATAATTTTTTTTATTTTAATATTTGATATTTTTTTTAATAGAACGGGAGTTCTTTCGTCTCGAAATACAACTAATATTAATTTGAAGTGGGCTCTTTCTTATTCTATTTCTGTATTCTTTCTAGATTCAAGGACTAACCTAACCGCTATACTGCATCACAAATAAAAACCTCGCAATAGATTAATGGGCTCGATGACTTGGGATATAACTTATGCTTGATAGAAATATTAGTATCATATAGAGTCGACGCATGGGGTGAGTTCATTTAAACTTCAAAAATTCACAGACGAAAAATGGCAAAAAAGAAAGTATTCATTTCCCTTCTATATCTTGCATTTATAGTATTTTTGCCTTGGTGGATCTCTCTCTCATTTAAAAAAAGTCTGGAATCTTGGATTACTAATTGGTGGAATATTAGGCAATCCGAAATTTTTTTGAATGATATTCAAGAAAAGAGTATTCTAAAAAAATTCATAGACTTGGAGGAACTCCTTCGTTTGGAGGAAATGATAAAGGAATACCCAGAAACGCATTTACAAAAGCTTCGCGTCGAAATCTACAAAGAAACGACCCAATTGATCAAGATGCACAATGAGGATCGTATCCATACAATTTTACACTTCTCGACAAATATAATCTGTTTCGTTATTCTAAGTGGTTATTCTATTCTAGGTAATGAAGAACTTGTTATTCTTAACTCTTGGATTCAAGAATTCCTATATAACTTAAGCGACACAATAAAAGCTTTTTCTATTCTTTTATTAACTGATTTATGTATAGGATTCCATTCGCCCCACGGTTGGGAATTAATGATTGGCTCTGTCTACAAGGATTTTGGATTTGCTCATAATGATCAAATTATATCCGGTCTTGTTTCTACTTTTCCAGTCATTTTAGATACAATTTTTAAATATTGGATCTTTCGTTATTTAAATCGTGTATCTCCTTCACTTGTAGTGATTTATCATTCAATGAATGACTGAAAAATGATTGAACGACCCAATTATAATATTTGTTACTTTGTCCATAAGCAAAACACTCAAAATAGTACTTATTCTTTCTACCCAGCCAAGGGATCTCTCCAATGTTTCAGAAAAATTATTTCAGTAAATAGCAAAATTATAGATAGGGAACTCTACTAGCGACCTACCTAATTTTATTGTAGAAAATTTCGGGATCAATGATTGGACCATGCAAACTAAAAAAACCTTTTCGTCGATAAAGAAAGAGATTACTCGATCCATTTCCCTATCGCTCATGATATATATAATAACTCAGGCACCCATTTCAAATGCCTATCCCATTTTTGCACAGCAGGGTTATGAAAATCCACGAGAAGCAACGGGCCGTATTGTATGTGCCAATTGCCATTTAGCTAATAAACCCGTGGATATCGAGGTTCCACAAGCGGTACTTCCGGATACTGTATTTGAAGCAGTTGTTCGAATTCCCTATGATCTGCAAGTGAAACAAGTTCTTGCTAATGGTAAAAAAGGCGCTTTGAATGTGGGGGCTGTTCTTATTTTACCCGAGGGGTTTGAACTAGCCCCGCCCGATCGTATTTCGCCCGAGATTAAAGAAAAGATAGGAAATCTGTCTTTTCAAAGTTACCGCCCTACTAAAAAAAATATTCTTGTGATAGGTCCTGTTCCTGGTCAGAAATATAGTGAAATCACCTTTCCTATTCTTTCCCCGGACCCCGCTACTAAGAAAGATGTTCACTTCTTAAAATATCCCATATACGTAGGTGGGAACAGAGGAAGGGGTCAGATTTATCCCGACGGGAGCAAGAGTAACAATAATGTTTATAATGCTACAGCAGCAGGTATAGTAAGCAAAATCATACGAAAAGAAAAGGGGGGATACGAAATAACCATAGTGGAGGCATCGGGTGGGCGTCAAGTGGTTGATACTATCCCTCCAGGGCCGGAACTTCTTGTTTCTGAGGGCGAATCCATCAAACTTGATCAACCATTAACGAGTAATCCTAATGTGGGCGGATTTGGTCAGGGGGATGCAGAAGTAGTACTTCAAGATCCATTACGTGTCCAAGGCCTTTTGCTCTTCTTGGCATCTGTTATTTTTGCACAAATCTTTTTGGTTCTTAAAAAGAAACAGTTTGAGAAAGTTCAATTGTCCGAAATGAATTTCTAGATCCGCGAATTTTTCAACATCAAACTCTAAAAAGAAATAAATTGTTGTTGGCAATTATATTATGTAATTGTGTATGATCAAAAAAATTTTGTTTGTTTCTTTTTTCAGATTTCGGGAATTACTTATACTGGTCATGATGTGTATATTGTGAAGAAGACTATTTGATTTTACTTATCTCTTCTTTGTTTTTTCAATCCAAATCGAAGTGATATAGAATGAATCCGTAGTTTTATATTTGAATATTTGAATAGAATAAAAACAAAAGATAAATAAGCGGATAATATAAACCAAAGTATAAATGAAAGGAACAAAGGGTTTAGGGGAGGGGGGGGTTGTGCGTCTCCTAGTCTTTGACACAAGAAAAGGGATTTTCCACAACCCTTTCTTGTGTCGAATTAATAATGATTCTTGATCCTATTCGTCAAAAATTCCTATTCGTGGGTTCCATTTTTTTTCGGTTTATCATAACCTTTTTTCGATTTATCATGTTAAGTAGTGGACAAACAAAAATATAGGTAAATTTATTGAACAAATAGAACTTCTTCAATTTCAATGAACTTCTAAAATAGAAAAAAGGAAACTTTGATTAGATTAAGATTAAAGAAAGTAAGGTTCTATTTTATTAGTATAGAAAGGGTTTGCATGATATCTAATCGATATAAATCCATATATAGAACTATATAGAATTGTGAGTCATCCAAAAAACGGAAATCGAGTGATTCCTTCTTTGTTTTCATTTTTTAAAGTATTCGCAGATACTTTGGAGTAAAAGATGTTCTGAATCAATTAATGAAGTGCATTTTTCAAAACATCAATCATAAGAAAATGTGGATTTTTTTGAAACATTTATACAAAAAAAATATTATGATTATTAAGAACTCAACGGATCCCCCTCGAATCAGACAAGGAAAGAGGGGGTAGGTCCCGTTGAGTTCTTATGCTTTCATGTCTATAACCCAGTTCATCTGGTTATTACAGAGATGAACCTAATCCGGAATATGAACCATAAAAGAAAATACCAATTAAACCAATTACAACAATACCGGTTACAGTACCTATTATCCAAAGAGGAATCCTTCCAGTAGTATCGGCCATTTGCCCGACTTTCCTCCACATTTTTTCAAGTGGTCATGCTAGAGACATAAACAGCCATAGATAATTATGAGATGATATCTTTCCGAATGG